GAGAACAATGAATAAAATAATGGGAACAATCATTATTCGCGAAGCACGCATTGTTGTATTAGATCTAAGGGTTCTTTCTTGACCTAACTACCTAACTAGAAGTTATAATATGGAAAGACAAAATGTGGAACCTATAAAGGAAAAGATAATAGGAATTTTTTAGAATCTAATTGAACCAAAATACAGATTTTATTTTTTCGAGTGATCTGATCGTGCGATATCTTTTTTTTTTCTCATTCGAGATACTATGTGAATGAACCTACTATTGAATCTAATGAGTTCAAATTAAAGTAAAAAGTAAAAGAAAAGATTTTATTGTTATAAGGGCACTCTTCGTTCCAAAATATAAAATGTATTCGATACAATTAAAAAAGAAATGATCAAAATAGAAATGATTTTCTAATTTTGTTTCATAGTGACGCAAAGAAAGTTTCATTTTTGAATGAAGTTACACGGCACAGTTCTTATTTTATTATTAGTTTACTCAAGAGTTGCTCAATGAATCTGTTGATTCGGAATCACGGTATGGGTAGATGCCACAGATAATGAATCGATTTCTTTTTATACCTCTGTCACTCTATCTTTGTTAGTGCCGCCTATAATAATTGATTGATGAATCAAAAACTTTCAATTTAACTTATTCTTTCAATTGGTATTTTTGTTTATCCTCGTATCTCGCAAAAATGGAAACTTAGGTAAGTGCTTTATAAACATATGTATAATAAAGAACATATTTCATTTAGCTCCTTCATGCCTACTATAACTAGTTATTTCGGTTTTCTACTAGCGGCTTCAACTATAACCTCAGTCCTATTTATTGGTCTAAGCAAGATACGACTTATTTGAAATTAATCGAATAAACAATTCATAAAGAGAAACCTTTCCGTGAGATTCCATGTATTCTATGAGTTCCTTACCGTGTCAATTGCCAATTCTTGGTCATTGCGATTCATGGGCAATTCGGATTAAGATTTAGGGATAGATATTACCTCTCTTTTCCCCTTTTCAAACAAATTGAAATGAAATGATTGAAGTTTTTCTATTTGGAATCGTCTTAGGTCTAATTCCTATTACTTTGGCTGGATTATTCGTAACTGCATATTTACAATACAGACGTGGTGATCAGTTGGACCTTTGATTAATTAACATCTCTTTTTTTGATTGACCTCCTCTTTTCTTTATTCTTTAATCCACAGGAGGTCAAATTCAGATTGCTGTTCAAGTTAGTGAAGTTAGTTCAGTGTAATTCCAACTAACAAAAACGGAATCACGCTCTGTAGGATTTGAACCTACGACATTGGGTTTTGGAGACCCACGTTCTACCAAACTGAACTAAGAGCGTTTTCTTATCACAATAGATAAGACTATAAAGAAAAGGATTCTTTTTGTAACTCCAACACATCTTGTATGCATATACTATTATAGTATCATAAAATGAAAAATTATGTATATCCAATTTTAATTGATCTCAATTGATTCTTCGTTACTGCTCAGAGGAGAAGTAATAGGTAGGGATGACAGGATTTGAACCCGTGACATTTTGTACCCAAAACAAACGCGCTACCAAGCTGCGCTACATCCCTTTCAATTGGTCTACAGTGTCATTGTAGAGAATACCTGTCTTGTTTTCCACATCCTTATTTCCTCCATTGATATACACAATTTTTCTTCCCATTTCTTCTTTTTTTTTTTATCATATTATTATATATTAACATATAATAATAAAAGACTTATATACATATAAAATATGAAACCCACCCTAAAAATGAAATAAAAAATAAATGAATATTTTTGGGGAATGCTCAGGAGTAAAGAAACTTCTTTTTATGTTTTAAGAAAAAGAAAATCTTATCTAGCGAATCTTCAATTTGAATCGGGAATTCTGTGTACAAATACAAGTGGTCCATATGCATCTGATCATATATGTATTACCATTATGTATTACAATAAATAAGGAGGATTTTAAATGCGAGATCTAAAAACATATCTTTCCACGGCACCGGTACTAAGTACTATATGGTTCGGGTCCTTAGCAGGTCTATTGATAGAGATTAATCGTTTATTCCCGGATGCGTTGACATTCCCTTTTTTTAATTAACATGAGAAGGGGTGAAGAATATTAGAGATACAATCAAATATCTGTGACTAATTCCTTTCCCCCTCCTCTTTTTTTCTCTTTTTTAGAATTTTATAAGGGAGGAGTAAGAGAAAGAATAAAAGTGGATTTAACCTCAGCGAAACTCGGGTTCAGACTCGAATCAAATTAAGAATAGAGGGAAAACGTAAATGTAAATGTTGGTCTAGTGCAAGAGTATCATACAAGATCCTTAAATTAAATACTGTACTGCGATTAGAAATATAGTTATAGTTAGAAATCATTGTATTACTTATTATTTACTATTACTCTATTGATATTGATTACAACGAAATCCTTCATATCATAATTGGATTTTGAGTTAGCAACTTCTATTTTTTTTCCTTACTTTCTTCGGATCGAAAATAGAAGACTTGAATGAATAAAAAAAAAACAAAGGAGGTTCATGGCCAAGAGTAAAGATGCCCGAATAAGGGTTCTTTTGGAATGTACTAATTGTGTACGAGGCGGTGTTAATAAGGAATCAACAGGCATTTCCAGATATATTACTGAAAAAAATCGACACAATACGCCCGGTCGATTGGAATTGCAAAAATTCTGTCCCTATTGTTATAAACATACGATTCATGGGGAGATAAAAAAATAGATCGAACCGAGGGCCTGTGTGTCACCCTTCCAAGGAACAGTAAAAATAATATAGTAAAATAATATAGTATATAATATTATATAATATATATAACATATATTTAAATAGAAATAAACCAAATCCTATTTCTGAATTCTAATTCATTTTTGATCCGAACGAAATAGGATTTTCGGGATAAGGAATAAACAAACCATGGATAAATCCAAGCGACCTTTTCTTAAATCCAAGCGATCTTTTCGTAGGCGTTTGCCCCCGATCCAATCGGGGGATCGAATTGATTATAGAAACATGAGTTTAATTAGTCGATTTATTAGTGAACAAGGAAAAATATTATCTAGACGAGTGAATAGATTGACTTTGAAACAACAACGATTAATTACTATTGCTATAAAACAAGCTCGTATTTTATCTTCGTTACCTTTTCTTAATAATGAGAAACAATTTGAAAGAACCGAGTCGACCGCTAGAACTACTGGTCTTAGAACCAGAAATAAATAGGCTTACTCTTCAATTGAATCGAAATTCCAATTCGAACTCAAACGCGGATTTGATGTTTTGTTCGAAAAATCTAAGAATCGAGATTTGATTGTTGTGTTGTAAGAAACAAAAATAATCGGGGAAGAAGAAGAAATCCTTTTTTTTTTATTGAACATATTCCTTCATTTTGACGACTTTATCATATTTTATCATACTAATTTAGAATCTACCTTCCCGGAGTTCATTCTCCGGGGAACTCCATTTATTTAAATCATTAAATCATTCCGGTGAATTCTTTACAATCTCTTTATTTTATGATCTCATTGGAAATCATATAAAGACAATTCCTATTGGATATAGCTATTTGTGCAAGTATTTTACGATTAAGAAGTAACTGCCTCTTGTACAGATCGTGTATAAATCTACTATAACTATAGGATGCCCCATTCTCGTGAATTACTGCATTTATCCGAGTGATCCACAAACGACGAAAATCTCTCTTTTGCCGATCTCTATCCCGATGAGTCGAAACCAAAGCTCTGATTTTCTGTTGAGTAATAGTTCGAGTAAGTCTTGAATGGGCTCCTCGAAAGCTTGATGTAAATAAACGAATTTTTGTTCTACGTCTACGAGCTATATATCCTCGTCTAGTTCTGGTCATTGAATAAATGAAACTTTGATGAATAACTAATTGATTTCCTTTCTTTCAGTTATCCTTGTACCCTTTCCTGGTCTATTAATAACAAAGCGGATTCTTCCAATGTATAAAATAAAAATTCCAATGGCTTTTGCTACTATAACCTTCCCGACCACGATTTTTTTTTCTTTTTTCTATGCATTTCACCTCGAAATAAGAAATAGTATTGATACTAGGTATCAAAAACATAGTAAATTAACTAAAAAAGTAGTCAATTTGAAATTAAATGGATAAAGAAATAGTGGGTTCCATCGTTTCTATGGTTACTTCTTAAACGGTGAGGTCCTTTCTATACACCGGAGCTCCTTCCTTCATTTAATAAATCTTATTGGTAACTTGTACAGTTCACACTCTTTGGCTCTACCCATGAATTATCCAGTAATAGGTCTTTCACAATGAGATCTACCTATACAGTAACGGTATTTAATTATGAAGGTTAGCTAAGTAGCTGACCCTGTTAGTCCGTTCTTGCAAGAGTGGGAGCCTAATCTTTCTGCTGATTTTCCCCGCTTAATGGATAACCCTTTTGCCAATGGGGAATTGCTTATTATCTTAAATTTAGGTGATTGTATTTGCACCGACGGAAACCATAAATTTCATACACAATACACAATAGGGGAATATGATAGATCTTTTTTTTTTTTTAGTTTAGATAGTGAATGGAGTTCTTCCATTCTATTCACTGGTACTGATCATTGATACTGGAAAAGTTGTTTTTCGTCCCAGTCCATGATCTGAACGAGTCGCACATACACCCTAGTACATGTTCCTCGGCGCTGAGGACACCCCCGAAGAGCGGGGGATTTCGTGACATTTCTGATTGGCTGTCTTGTGTTTCTAATAAGTTGTTTAATAGTTGGCATGCTGAATCATATACATAATGTACTGGTTTAGATCGATCCTAACCGGATGATTATGAATTACCCCCATTTTATTTAATTTAATGAAAATGAAACCCGGTAAGAAGATCTCAAATCACGGATTTGCACGAAATCCTTTCTTTTTTCATTGAACCGCTACAAGATCAACAATTCCATGAGTTTGGGCTTCTGTTGCTGACATAAAAACATCCCTTTCCAGGTCTTCGGATACAACCCATAAGGGTTTGCCCGTTCTTTGTACATAAACCTTTGTGATGATTTCGCGCAGTTTCAGTAGTTCTTCCGCTTCCATGACAAATTCTCCGGCTTGTGCCTCATAAAAAGCGGCAGCCGGTTGATGGATCATTACCCTGATGATATAACATAATAAATGATTTCTCTATCTCGTATGATGAGTCGAAGAGAAGAGATAAAGAATAACAAGAAAAAAAGATAGAATTGAACAACCGTACAGGCATCTTTTGCGAATTGCATACGGCTCTACAATGGAATTGACTTTTACCTGCCATCGAAAAATGTAGGATCTGTCAGATCCAGATCGGTAAATGATCCAATTACCACCCTTCCTTTCGGAGAAGTTAAAAAATACTATGATGGCTCCGTTACGTTATATATTTATTTCCTCTATGATTCAGCAATCCCAAAGTTTCTTTTTGATCTGATCAAATAAAATAAGAACCAAATAAGATTATTTTTTATTTTCGTATCCTTTCATAACATAAAGATTGTTAAGAGCCTTCTGGTGTGAAAACAAAAAGTTTGTGACGCTGAAACGGACTCCCGATAGATAAGATAAAATCGGAAATACCCTTTATCTCATACTTCTCTTTCGATACATAATCTAATGTTTTGAAAAAAAAAACAATAAAGAATTTTCTCATATCGAATTCGAAGTGCCATGCTATTATTACTTAATATTCATATTTCATATGGCGAAGGCATAGTCTGCTTTTTTCTATCAAATAAAAAACTCATTGGCGCCAAGCGTGAGGGAATGCTAGACGTTTGGTAATTGTTCCTCCGACCAGGATAAAAGATCCCATTGAAGCGGCTAATCCCAGGCATATTGTATGTACCTCTGGTGGCACAAATTGCATAGTATCATAAATAGCTATTCCGGGTAGTACCCATCCGCCAGGAGAATTTATAAAAAAATACAGATCTTTGTTTTCATCCTCTATACTGAGATATATCATAAGACCAATAAGTTGATTCGAGATCTCGCTCTCAACCTCTTGGCCTAAAAAAAGTAATCTTTCTCGATAAAGTCGGTTGATTAGGATAAAATTGTATCCCTCAGGAACCGTACATGCACCTTTTGATGCATACGGTTCTAAAAAAAATCGCGAAAAAGAATCAATGTGTAGATTCCAGCCCTCTTTTTTTCATAGCAAGCTCTTTCTAAAACGAGGGGGCTTTTTCTTCGATTTTTCAAGAAAGATGAGTTTTGACCCTTCCATATAATATATATAAATATATATAAAATAAAAAAAAAAAAGAATTCATTAAACTTATCGAACTAACTTATCATTGATGTATTGTCTCATCGAGATCCGATCCAAATCACGATGTCATTTTCTTGTTTCTAAATGGGCCTTCTTAATTTTTTTAGGTTTATGCTCTACTCCGGGTAAAGATCCGATCGACTTCGATTTGCACATATAGGACAAATGCCCCCAATACCACTTCTTTTTACTACAACTTCCTTTTTTTATTTATTTCATGTCTTCACCAAATATTCGACGTATTCATCCTATTACTCGATTGATTAACAGTTTGAGATCACTCCTATTTCTATTTATAAATAAAATCATTTATGATACAATATAGTAATCATATATTACCAATTGGGTTTTTTATAAACGGAGCCTGTATACTTCATTTTATTGATCCAACTAAGCCAACCATAAATTATTTGATAATATTAATCTGGATCCCCCCAAAAATAAAATGGATCTAATTGAACTTCACGCTCCAAATTGTTGATGATTCAATCAATCTTTCTTGGGCGAAACAGAGGATATCTCGATCGAGGGAGAGAACGGGAAAATACCATATGACCCAATATATCTGACAAGCCGCACTATACGTCAATCCAAGATATATCGTCCTCTCCAGGATTTCGAAAAGGCACTTTTGGAACACCAATAGGCATAAAAAAACAGAAAAAAGAATTTAGTACTTTATTTCACTTTGGTATGGAAACGTAACAATGAGTTTATTGTCTTCATAATATTGGCCTTCATCATATTTTATCCTTAGATTGGATAAGTTCATAAAAGAAGACAGAATGAATAAAGGAAAATTTTTACGAATAGGGCCTTCGAATGATGAACAAGTATGGGTGCATTCACTCATAGAAAATGGGATCAACCCCCATTGCGTATTGGTACTTATTGGGTATAGAATAGATCTGTTTATCTTTGTTCCTACGAACAGAATTGTTCCATTAGTACCAACAGAATAGAACAAATACAAATATTAACATTAACCCTTGCTTCGAGATAATCCACTGAAAAGAGAATATCAATAGCATAGTTTTTTCTAATGCAATAAAGTTACATAGTGTCTATTTTTCTTTGATAAAGAGGTATTTCCATGGGTTTGCCTTGGTATCGTGTTCATACTGTCGTATTGAATGATCCCGGTCGATTGATTTCTGTCCATATAATGCATACAGCTCTGGTTGCTGGTTGGGCCGGTT